TTGTTCGGAAATACCGTAATGAAAGGAACATAGGAGTTTGTCGCTAGGTATTTGACCAAATAGGATCGTCCAGTTCCTATAGAACCTATCACTAAAATACCCCTAGAAGGGGATAGGGCTAAGCGGAGCGAAAAGGGTTTTCCATGAGATGGGAAATGAGAACTATTAGCCCCACACGAGGTTTGTGAATAAGTGATTGTCTGATAATGAGCAAGGAATATCCGTCTTTCTGCTAAACAGGATCTATTGAACTCATAATTCATTAGATACTTTTTATGAATGTCAACTAAGTATCGTAAGTAAATGGATCCCGGTTGTTCAATCATTTGATAACCAGAGTCATTCTTTGATAAACGATCACTATGAGTCAGACTCAATAGAATTTGATCAATCCTTTTTTCCGTCGTTAAGGTGGAGAACTGAACCAAGAATTCTCTTTCTTCATCATCAATCGAATCACTGTTCGCGACCCAGGATTCTATTTTATCATCAATCCAATCACCGTTCACGTTTTTTCTTTTTCTTATCAATGAATAGATCTCTTTACTTGTACGACTTAGATGTCTCGTATTTCTCGAAAAAGTGATTCGATTGATGGGATTTGGTATGATACTGATGAGATCGATGAGATTGATATTCAAATATTTCTTCTTAGAACGTATTGATTTGACCCCATAAGCGGGACCACCACCCAATAGCATGTTGCCGCCAGAAGCAGAATCCCGTATTTCTTCCAGAGAATCTCCTAATTGTTCCAGAGCAACTAGAAAGAGATTCTTTAACCAGAAAGAATTCAGTTCAGATGTAGGATACCTATCCAGAAGTTTTCGCAACTCAATCATGTATGATGGAATCATCAAAGATTTGATCTTTTCTAACTCTGTCTGTAACTCACTAGAGGCTCGGAAAACAAAGAGAAGATGTGTACGAACGAGATATCCAGCAACAAGAAGAAGGAAAAGAATTGAATAGAGGAACTCCCAAGCATTTGGTGATCTCAGATGTGTCCATATCAATGGAATGGGTGACTCATTATTTCGATGAATCATTTCTTCGGACAGAAGAAGATTCTGTAAACACTTACTCGAACTCTCACTTATCAGATTCCGTTGTGGAAGAATCGACCACCACTTTTTCTGAGGAATTGGCCATGATATATCTGATCCATGCATAATATCATGAAAAACGGACACAAAATTTTGACTGCCACTTAGGGAATATTGAAAGGGAATATTCAATATCAAATAAATATTGTTTTTTAAGGTGAAATAAAGATATTTACACCCCGTCCAAGTAAGGAACCATGGCATATAGGTTTGGAACAAATTCCATTTTGAGAGATTTGAAAAAGCACTATCTCGTTGAAGGGTTCTACCTACTTCCCCCTTCTCAACGTTTTTCTTTAGACATAGACTCAGTTCTTTCCTCTTTCCGGACGGCACATATTTCTCAAAACATGGAGTGTGAATCAAACCCATGTTTGAATTGAAACGGAGATAGTGATGCAAGTTTTTCCCTTCTGAATCAGATAGATTCATATCTGAAAGAAGCTGACAATAAGTTCTTTCAAAATTGACTATTTGTTCCTCTATTACAGGTGTTCCCGAAATGCCTGCAATCGAGTAAATAGGAACGGATGGATCAGATCGAATTGAAAAATGGAAAGATTTGTACAAGTTATACGTTTTGTTACCACTTTGTGAAACATTGTTAGGTATGAATATGCCAGATACCTGTGACTCAATTGGTGAAATAATCTCTCTCTCTCCCAAAACATGTTTTTTTTTACCGAAACACAAAGAAAATTTTTTGTTGCGAATGCACAAGATATTGGGGAATTGTGCATATGTAAAATCATAATTATGGATACGGGTCTTTTCCCCATAAAAATGGAATCCTTTGTTACAATAGAACCAGAAGCAATGGGGATGATTCAAGAATTGAAGTCTGTTTGCTCTATAAAAAGAAGATATCAATGAACTTTTCTGAGGATTCAACCAATTGTTTCGATCGTGGGATATCATTGAGAAATAGGAATCCGTGTTCTCAAAGGATTTCTTGCGATTTTTTCTAGTACGGAATGAGTCAATCATGCACTTTTGTATCTTGTTGAACAAAAAAGGTAATATTGTTCCTGTATTGATTAAAAATTTCGATCTTTGGGAAGTATCATGATCATACAATAAGAAGGGTTTCAATTTATTCAAATAAACGATTTGAACACCTATTGATTCTAACAACTGATTGCCGGGTTGATCATTCAGACCTTTCAATTCATAGATGTGGATTTCGGCCCTATGAATGGAGATATTCCCGAGACTCACAACGAAAAAAGGAAGTGACTTAGATAAAAAGAGAAGCGACTTGGACAAAAGGAGAAGTGACTTGGACAAAAAGAAACGAAGTGACTTGGACAAATCTTGTTTGTCGATAACCTCGGACCAATCAATCGAATATTGATTAATACGTAATCGATCGAACATTACTTGAAAACGGTGTTTCTGCTCAGAAACGAAATGCTCCAAATGTTCCTGGAAATTCTTGCTTCCATTGGAACATTTGTATCTATATACATTAGGATCCAGATTCGTGGATCTCTCGGTTCGAGAAATAAGAGGATCGAACCACTTCTTCTTAATCTTTTTCAAATTGGATAAATGTTGGTTGATCTTATCTATTATTATAGTTAGATGATTCAGAATATCATTTCCTATTGGGTGCTTTTGAATTCCTATGGGATGCTTTTGAATTCCATATGCGAAGTTGCAATCGGGTCGATTCATTAAAAAGAATCGATTCAATACATTTCTTATGTACCCATAGGTACTATATTGGATTTGAATCGGATTTCGGATCAATCTATATTGATGGATCGCCTCCATTATGTTGTTGTGAGCAAATACCGCTATTTTTGGTTTTGGATCTTCCAAATCATTCCCGCAGGAGATCCGGACCGATTTTTTTTTTATCTTTCGATAAAAAGATTCATTCTCTTCATAAAAAATAGAAAGTAGAACCAATAAAAATAAATCATAAAAAATAGAAAGTAGAACCAATAAAAATAAATCATAAAAAATAGAAGATAGAACCAATAAAAATAAATCATAAAAAATGGAAGGTAGAACCAATAAAGATTTCTTTTTCGATTCATCCCCGGAGTTGAATACCTCATTCAATAATTTTCCGTAGGAATCAATAGACAAGCCAAATTCCTTATTATGATAGGCTAAACCCGGCTCGGTTATTGATAGAGTGAATAGATCTGCCATTTCTTGAAATGTCTCTTCTAATTCAAACTCGTGGTGCAACCTGTATCCCCCCTTGTTCCGATCATGGAATAGATGAAATAAATCAAAAAATGCATTTTCGTTCAAGAATGAAATCTTATTGGAACTGTCCATATCCGGTTCATCCTTCGGAACCATATCCCATCCCGGATCTGCTGCAATCGAATGAACTGAGGAGGTATTTTGTAAATACGTAATTATCTTGAATATATCAACTATTTCTTTATTTTCCGATCGCCTCGAAGGGACAAAAGAAACACCTTGTTGTTTCTTCAACAATTTCTGATCTATAGTCGACCTCTCGGTAGGATTCAAACCCAGATGAAGTTCTGACCATCTATCAGAGAAAAAAGAACGAATTGATCTTGTAGGATTCCCAAGAAATTCTTCTATTTCTTCTGGAAGCAGATGATTATTCATCTGCTTCTCACGTTCCGGGAATAGCCGAGCCATTGAGGAATATCCGGAAAGGTATTTTGAGAATCGATCTGATTTTATCTCTGTTCGTTCCGTTTGAAGAAAGGAAGTATCTAAAAGAATTGATCTTTTTTTTAGTTGCTGAATCTCCGTTTGATTGATCAATGTGTGATATTCCGAACCCTCATTACTAATGGAATTGAAAGGATCTATGGATTGATCAGAAAATCCTTTCGATTGGCTAGAATCCGTTACTTGAAAGAAAATGGATCTTATGGAATCATATTGAATATTTGACGATACATTCCGTACCTTGCTAAAAACCCGATTCCTGTTTACCAACCACGCATTGTCTAACCAAATCAAATTCTCTCTCGAGACGTTCCTCAAAAAATCCGATTTGTGCCGATTCTTCCCCCCAATAACGAAGAGATCTTGGCGGAATTGCCACATATGAAATTGAACGCAATTTTTCAAAAAAATACCCCCCTTGTTTCTCGAGAGGAGATGGGAAACATGTTCAATCTCGTTTGATTGAATAGTCGCCTCAGCTCCTTGTTGTTTGAAGAAACCCCCCTCATCAATTGGTCTTTTTTCACGAAAAGCAGACATGAGATAACAAATCAAATGTTTCACTAAAATTTCGAATAGCTGTCCCGAATTCAAGTTGATTATGTTTCGCTTCTTACTCGGAGAAAGGCGGTCAAATAATTTCCAATCATGGTCCTTGCGGATCGGATCATTCGTATAGGATACAAAAAAAAACTCCAGATATTTGATATCTTTCTCTTTGAATGAGATCTCAATTCCAGCTGCAATTTCATTCGATATCTTACAGCTGGAATTCCTCTTTTTTACGATCGCATTCCTCCATCGCTGCGAACCCCAGTTAGATTCAGACATGATACACTTTTTAGTTATTGGAAGAACCCAAGTACTTTCTTTCGGATCCATGAAACAACTCTCATAGATATTTTTCCCTTTTGGAAGATACAGGAGCGAAACAATCAACCTATTGAGATTGGAAGACCAAAAGGATTCTTTCAATGTATAATTGGGGGGTCCAATGGAACGCAGAGGTTTAGGAAGAAGCCCCATCAAATAGATATTTTTTCTTTCGACCCTATTTCGATTGTATATAAGGACCGCTACTACAAGTACAAGCAGTACTACACCTTTGATCATGCAATGTCGACGAATTGAACCCTGTGAATCACGTGAAATTAGGACACTCCAAATTCGGGAATCAAAAAGTTTCATAAAGCGCTCTTGGTGGAAAAAAAAGGAAGTGAAAGATTTCACCGAATCGGGTTGGATCCATGAATCCAAGAAATCGTGAGAATTCTTGATTTCTCTCAATTCGAAGATCCAGGATTTGAATTGATGTCCTCTCATTTCATTGATTCCTCCTAAAGAATCCAAAAGAATCTAAGTGAATTGAATTTGGGTCACTCGCGATGTACAATGACCCCAGTGAAGCATCCATGGCTGAATGGTTAAAGCACCCAACTCATAATTGGCGAATTCGTAGGTTCAATTCCTGCTGGATGCAGGCCAACGGGGACATTCAATAAGACTAATTCCACTGGCTCCGTATCAATGGAATCTCATCATCCATACATAACGAATTGGTATGGTATATTCATACCAACCATAACATATGAAGAGTAAGAACTAGAATTCTTATCGATACTGGAACTCGTGGGGAAGAAAGTCGAATCAGGATCAACTAGGACAGAAATAAAGCATTGGGTCGAACTCTTCTTTGGCGTCAAAGTAATAGCTATAAATAGTCATCAACTCCCGGGAAAGGGTAGAAGAACGGGACCCATTATGGGACATACAATGCATTACAGACGTATGATCATTACGCTTCAACCGGGTTATTCTATTTTACCTCTTATAGAGAAGAGAAAAGAATTTAAGTAAAAAAAAAAAAGAAAAAAAAATACTAAATAACACGGCGATACATTTATACAAAACTTCTACCCCGAGCATACGCAAAGGATCCATAGACAGTCAAGCGAAATCCAATCCGCGAAATAATTTGATCTATGGACAGCATCGCTGCGGTAAAGGTCGTAATTCCAGGGGAATCATTACCGCAGGGCATAGAGGAGGAGGCCATAAGCGTCTATACCGTAAAATCGATTTTCGACGGAATGAAAAAGACATATCTGCTAGGATCGTAACCATAGAATATGACCCTAATCGAAATGCATACATTTGTCTCATACACTATGGAGATGGTGAGAAAAGATATATTTTACATCCCAGAGGGGCTATAATTGGAGATACCATTGTTTCCGGTACAGAAGTTCCTATATCAATGGGAAATGCCCTACCTTTGAGTGCGGTTTGAACTATGGATTTACGTAATTGGAAGTAACCAATTAGGTTTACGACGAAACCTAGAAATTGATCACTGATCCAATTTGAGTACCTCTACGGGATAGACCTCAACAGAAAACTGAAGAGTAACGGCAGCAAGTGATTGAGTTCAGTAGTTCCTCATAGAAAACTATTGACACTCCAGATATGGTAATATGGAGAAGACAAAATTGTTTGAAGCACGGACAGAAGCGGAAGCGACCCTTGTTTCAAAGAGAAGAGGATGGGTTATTCACATTTCATTTGATGGTCAGAGGTGAATTGAAAGCTAAGTGGTGGTAATTCTAAAAATTCCCCCGGGGAAAAATAGAGATGTCTCCTACGTTACCCGTAATATGTGGAAGTAGCGACGTAATTTCATAGAGTCATTCGGTCTGAATGCTACATGAAGAACATAAGCCAGATGACGAAACGGAGAGACCTAGGATGTATAAGATCATAACATGAGTGATTTGGCAGATTTGTATTCCTATATATCCACTCATGTGGTACTTCATCACACGATTCATATAAAATCCATCTGTCTAGATATCATCATAGAATATATATATACATCCGGAAAGCCGTATGCTTTGGAAGAAGCTTGTACGGTTTGGGAAGGGGTTTTTATTGATCAAAAAGAAAAATCTACTTCAACCCATATGCCCTTAGGCACGGCCGTACATAACATAGAAATCACACTTGGAAAGGGTGGACAATTAACTAGAGCAGCAGGTGCTGTAGCGAAACTGATTGCAAAAGAGGGTAAATCGGTCACATTAAGATTTCCATCTGGAGAGGTCCGTTTGATATCCAAAAACTGCTCAGCAACAGTCGGACAAGTGGGTAATGTTGGGGCGAACCAGAAAAGTTTGGGTAGAGCCGGATCTAAATGTTGGCTAGGTAGGCGTCCTGTAGTAAGAGGGGTAGTTATGAACCCTGTAGACCATCCCCACGGGGGTGGTGAAGGGAGGGCCCCGATTGGTAGAAAAAAACCCACAACCCCTTGGGGTTATCCTGCGCTTGGAAGAAAAAGTAGGAAAAGGAATAAATATAGTAATAGTTTTATTATTCGTCGCCGTAAATAGGAATATTCAAAATCAAATAAATATTGTTTTTTACTCGTCTTTTCAAAAAAAAAAAAGGGGGGGGGAATAATAGGCCGTGACACGTTCACTAAAAAAAAATCCTTTTGTAGCTAATCATTTATTGGAAAAAATAAAGAAGCTTAACATGAGAGAGGAAAAAGAGATAATAGTAACTTGGTCCCGGGCATCTACCATTATACCCACAATGATCGGCAATACAATTGCCATTCATAATGGAAAGGCGCATTTACCTATTTATATAACGGATCGTATGGTGGGTCAAAAATTAGGAGAATTTGCACCTACTCTTACTTTCCAGGGACACGCGAGAAACGATACTAGATCTCTCCGTTAATAAAATAAAGTGAAATAGGTGCTCATCGTTCATTGGCGGGAGGCGAACCTTATCTTATGTCAAAGTGGAGAAAGTGGAAGAAGACCTTGAAAAAGCAGAAGATGAAGAGGAGCTCGAGTACACAAGTACAAGCTTTAGCTCAACGTATATGTATGTCTGCTCACAAAGCACGAAGAGTCATTGATCAGATTCGTGGGTATTCCTATGAGAAAACACTTATGTTACTGGAACTCATGCCTTATCGAGCATTTTATCCCATTTTTAAACTGGTTTATGCTGCAGCAGCAAATGCTAGTCACAATAAAAGTTTCAACGAAGCTGATTCGGTCATTAGTAAAGCCGAAGTCAATGGGGGTACTATCGTGAAAAAGTTAAAACCCAGGGCTAGAGGACGTAGTTATCCGATAGAAAGACCCGCCTGTCATATAATTATTGTATTGAAGGATAGCTCTAAAAAGAAAACAGATCAGGATATATTTTTAGAAACAAAAAATGTATGGAGAGATCCTATAATAGAAAGATATATAGAGAAGGAGAGAGAGAGAGAAAAAAAAGATGGGTCAAAAAATAAATCCACTTGGTTTCCGCCTTGGCGAAAACCAAAGTCATCGTTCCCTTTGGTTCGCACAACCAAAAAGTTATTACATAGGTCTCCAGGAAGATGAAAAAATACGGGATTGGATCAAGATATATGTACAAAAAAATATAAGAGTATCTTCAAGTTTCGAAGGAATTGGAATTGCACATATAGAGATTCAAAAAAAAATGGACTTGATCCAGGTCATAATCTATATTGGATTCCCAAATTTGTTAATAGAAGGCCAAACACGAGGAATCGAAGAATTGCAGATCAATGTACAAAAGGGGCTTCATTCTGTGAATCGGAGACTTAACATTGCTATTACAAGAGTTGCAAAACCTTATGGACAACCTAATATTCTTGCAGAATATATAGCTCTACAATTAAAGAATAGGGTTTCGTTTCGAAAGGCAATGAAAAAAGCTATTGAATTAACTGAACAAGCAGACACAAAAGGAATTCAAGTGGAAATTGCAGGGCGTATCGACGGAAAAGAAATTGCACGTGTCGAATGGATCAGAGAAGGTAGGGTTCCCCTCCAAACCATTCGAGCTAAAATTGATCATTGTTCCTATACAGTTCGAACTGCCTATGGGGCATTGGGCATCAAAATTTGGATATTTGTAGACGAGCAATAATGGACCCTTCCTTTGCTTGCCATTCTATTCAGTGATAGAACAAAAACTACAAACTATTCCTTTTCACTTCAATAAAAGAAAAAAAATGAAAAATGAGCAATTCTAATTCTATAAGGTTGAATAAAAATTCGATTGACCTTTTGGTGGAACTGCTATGCTTAGTGTGTGACTCGTTGGTTTTTTATTTAAAGTTGGGATTCAAAAAACAGACCAGCCCCTAACTAATAACTATAAGAACTAGTAACCAACTCATTGCTTTGTATTATCGAGATCCAAGGAAGCAGTCGCCATATGATGTATCGATCATATAGTTGTAGCAACTGAAATCTTTTTTTTTTTCCATAAAAGAAAAATCCATTTATAGGTTGGAAAGAAAAATGGAGGGATGTGGGTAACTGGAAGGGCGAGAGAAAGAGAGAAGGAGAATCTCCATGATATATGATTCCAATATGTATGGTCTATCAATCACATCATATCATAAAAGGCAGTGTGATAAAGCATCAATACTGATTCGTCCATAATTAGATGAATACGGTTCATAAGAAAAATACAAATAATAAAGAGCCCCGAGTCAATAGAGACTGAGGAGATTGGCTCGGGAACGAATTTAATTAGGAGCTCCATTGCATAGTTCAGGCCTAGCCATTAATGGAAAAGCTATGGGAACGACGAAACCTGTGACTGCGGAAGATTCTATTGAAAACGAATCCTAATGATTCATTGGGTGGGATGGCGGAATCAACCAGGAACCAATTAATTTCTTCTGATAGGTCATGGGTTCACCCTACGAATGAAGCAAATATGGAAAGAGTCAATATTCGCCCGCGAAACCATTATTGGATTGTAGTATTTTGACAGATTCGGTAAAGGTCAAGGATTCATTTTCAAAAGAAAGGCATTATCCCATATAAATAAAATAGAAATATCCGTCTAGCCGTATATACTATATACTATACGGCTTCCCGTGTGACAGATTAAATATCAAAAAATTCCATGATTCAGTGTATTATTCATTCAATAAATACATATACGTAATCTTATTGAATCGTTTCATTCGCGAGGAGCTGGATGAGAAGAAACTCTCATGTCCGGTTCTGCAGTAGAGATGGGATTGAGAAACAACCATCAACTATAACCCCAAAAGAACCAGATTCCGTAAACAACATAGAGGAAGAATGAAGGGAATATCTTATCGAGGCAATCATATTTGTTTCGGCAGATACGCTCTTCAGGCACTTGAACCCGCTTGGATCACATCTAGACAAATAGAAGCAGGACGACGAGCAATGACACGATATGCACGCCGTGGTGGAAAAATATGGGTACGTATATTTCCCGACAAACCCGTTACAGTAAGACCTACCGAAACACGTATGGGTTCGGGGAAAGGATCTCCCGAATATTGGGTATCTGTCGTTAAACCCGGTCGAATACTTTATGAAATGGGCGGAGTATCAGAAACTGTAGCCAGAGCAGCTATTTCAATAGCTGCGTGCAAAATGCCTATACGAACTCAATTCATTATCGCGTGATAGGTATGTGAAGGGTATTTGTGATGAAAAATACAATCGCAGATTTTTGGATTTCTGGGCAGACAATATTTCTCTCTTTTTCCTTTGCCTTTTGCATTGAAAGAGCAGATTCAAAAAAAAAAAATGATATGATTCAACCTCAGACTCATTTGAATGTAGCGGACAACAGCGGGGCTCGAGAATTGATGTGTATTCGAATCATAGGAGCTAGTAATCAACGATATGCTCATATTGGTGACGTTATTGTTGCTGTAATCAAAGAAGCAGTGCCCAATATGCCTCTCGAAAGATCAGAAGTGATCAGAGCTGTAATTGTACGTACATGTAAAGAACTCAAACGCGACAACGGTATGATAATACGATATGATGACAATGCAGCAGTTGTCATTGATCAAGAAGGAAATCCAAAAGGAACTCGAGTTTTTGGAGCGATCGCGCGGGAATTGAGACAGTTGAATTTCACTAAAATAGTCTCATTAGCTCCTGAAGTCTTATAAATACTAGTAGATGAGACCGTGATAGAGTATAGTCAGGTCTCTGAAATAGATCACGTTAGTAGATTGTGTCTCACGCATATACCTTTAATAATTCATAAATAAATAAGAAAAAATGAAAAAAAAAAAAGGAACATGTTGATTATATCAAAACTGGAAGGCACCCATAAATTTAGTTCGTCATGGGTAGGGACACTATTGCCGATATAATAACTTCTATAAGAAATGCTAACATGGATAAAAAAGGAACGGTTCGAGTAGCATCTACTAATATCGCCGAAAACATTGTTAAAATACTTCTACAAGAAGGGTTTATTGAAAATGTTAGGAAACATAGGGAAAACAACAAATATTTCTTGGTTTCAACCCTGCGACATAGAAGGAATAGGAAAGGAACATATAGAAATATTTTAAAGCGTATCAGTCGTCCCGGTCTACGAATCTATTCCAACCATCAACGAATTCCTAGGATTTTAGGTGGAATGGGGGTCGTAATTCTTTCTACTTCTCGAGGTATAATGACAGATCGAGAAGCTCGACTAGAAAGAATTGGGGGAGAAATTTTGTATTATATCTGGTGATCCTTCTGGTATCCGAATTTGATCCGTAACTTGCTATTTGGGAAAAAGAGAGGAAAGACGAATTGTCTACTATTACTCCTCCTCCATTAGTTGATACTTCAAGGGGGTTACCTGGAATGAAAGAACAAAAATTGATTCACGAAGGTTTAATTACTGAATCACTTCCCAATGGTATGTTCCGAGTTCGTTTAGACAATGAAGATCTGATTCTAGGTTATGTTTCGGGGAGGATCCGACGGAGTTTTATCCGGATACTACCAGGAGATAGAGTCAAAATCGAAGTAAGTCGTTATGATTCAACTAGGGGACGTATAATTTATAGACTTCGCAACAAAGAGTCGAATGATTAGGCGGCTTTTTATTTGAATTTAAACATTCCTTTCATGGGAATACAATTCGAGGTTCAAAATTTCAAGAGACTTATTTTCTTCCAAGGAGTATATTTGGAATTAAGGAATAACAAATATGAAAATAAGGGCTTCCATTCGTAAAATTTGTGAAAAATGTCGACTGATCCGTAGGCGGGGACGAATTATAGTAATTTGTTCCAATCCGAAACATAAACAGAGACAGGGGTAATTTTTCTAACAAGGGACTTTCTAAACGGTCCGATGTACAAATAAAGGATCTGTTTTGACATGAAATGGATATATCCGTATATCTCTGACTCATATTTATGAGATGATAAAATATGACAAAAGCTATACCAAGAATTGGTTCACGTAAGAATGGACGTAGAATACAAAAAGGAGTTATTCATGTTCAAGCGAGTTTCAACAATACCATTGTGACTGTTACAGATGTAATAGGTCGGGTGGTTTCTTGGTCCTCCGCTGGTACTTGTGGATTCAGAGGCACAAGAAGAGGGACACCATTTGCTGCTCAAACCGCAGCAGGAAATGCTATTCGTAAGGCAGTGGATCAGGGTCTGCAACGAGCAGAAGTCATGATAAAAGGCCCTGGTCTCGGAAGAGATGCAGCATTACGAGCCATTCGTAGAAGTGGTATACTATTAAGTTTCGTACGTGACGTAACCCCTATGCCACATAATGGATGTAGGCCTCCTAAAAAAAGACGTGTGTAGAAATAAAAATTGAATGGATTGCAATAGAAATAAATGATTCAATGATCTGATCAAACAATAATATTAGTATGGTT